CTAAGACCATTCCAATGCTCCCTTCCGCCATGCATAAACTAAACCAACAATTAAGATAAGCACGAAAATTAAAGCTTCTATAAATACAGATACGCCCAATACATCAAAACTCATTGCCCATGGATAAAGAAAAACCGTTTCAACATCAAAAACAACAAAAACTAGAGCAAACATATAATAACGAATTCTAAATTGTAACCAAGCGTTGCCCATTGGTTCTATACCCGATTCATAACTAGAAAGTTTCTCCGGCCCTTTCCTAATCGGGGCTAAAATCCCAGAAATTAAAAATGCCAAAATAGGAATAAAACTTGATATTATTAGAAATGCCCAAAAAATATCATATTCGTAAAGCAAAAACATAGACGCACTCCTATGAACGTGGAAAGTATATCGGATTGGTTGATTCGAATTGAAGTTCTAAAGTCATTGATAACTAGTTAGTCAAAACAACAATTTATTTTGACCAAACCATCTAGTTTCCTTTGATTATTGCAGGGCATATCTCATTTCAAGATTTATCGACTGACTTGATCGGGATCCTATTTCCAGTCTACTTAATTTTTTTAGTTCAATTTTCTTTAATTGCTTTAGTTAGTATAACTCTAGATGTTATACTTAGACAAAGACAAATTTTCTTGTTTTTGCCTAGGATTCTTCCTAAAGCCTAAAGAAAGCAAATAGAATTCTTATTTTGTGTTTAAAATTTTTGAATTTATTATTCTTTTGATTATTTGAATTTTCTTTATAAAAATGCGAGTTCGGAATTTGGATTTTTTAGGAATAGAGTCGAAAGTTTTTTCTTAGTAATTTAGAATAGAACAAGTATTCAAATGTAAGAGAATGGGTAGGTATCTGGGGATTTCGAATATCTTAGTGTTGGTATATTCCGTTTATCAGATCTGGATGGGGTGGGGTTTTCTCTTGATTGAATACAGAAAAAGAAGACCACCCCCCCTTGTTTTGGTGTGCTTCGCCGGGTCTTGGTAAGGTATACCAAAGAAAAGGAGTATCGCTAGCTTAACCCCTTGATTGTGGGCAGAAAAATGCATATGGAATTTCCCTTCGACAATTAATGACGAAGGGTTGGTTTGTTTGGAAAAAGATCGATTCGATTCCTTGAAATATGATATGTTTTTTCGGTTTTCTGTTCTGCTTTAAATGATTCCCGTGAGTGAGTTTCTAGGACAAATTTTGTTTCGATGAACCAACCGGTCAGTTATAAGCAACAAACAAGAATGAAGAAATCAAAATTATACAATTTTTTATTTCAAATGAAAATTTGGAATTTTATTCATTTTTTTTATAGGGCTCTAGGGCTATACGGACTCGAACCGTAGACCTTCTCGGTAAAACAGATCAAACTTATTATTATCAAAATGATCTGAACTGTTTCAAAGACCCAACATGCATTTTTTTTTTGCATTGGGCTCTTTCATTAACTGATAGAAATATCAGCCAATCTGCCATATTTTTTCTTGACAGAAAAATAAGATAAGGAGATGGCTCCATGTGCTCTGATTCATTATTTGGGATTCTAATTCAGAGCACTACCAAAGTGTTTCAAAGGTGAAGTTATTTTGACGTAGGTCTGCCTTTGGCCTAGAATTTTAAGTTAAATGAAGTCTCTATCGTTCGGCTTAAAAAATCCAATATGAAACTTCATACACCTTCAAGTTCATAGGACGAAAAGAGATTTTTTGAGGGCCTTATACTCATTATGCCTAGCATTGAATATACTGCTATTCACCTTATCAATATCTCAAGGCGGAGCCTGTTTGGTACCTACAAAGGGCACTCAAATAGGACCGAACCTCTCGTCAGGCTATTGTTCTCTTTTCTCTTAAAGTTATTATGGAGTAAGACATCGATTTCTCAATAAGATCCATTTTTTGGATTGTATGGTGGATTCCCCTGAAAAACATTGGCGCGCGTGTAAACGAGGTGCTCTACCAACTGAGCTATAGCCCTTAGTGCTTGTGATGCATATTTTATCATGTATATAATTTGTTGTCAAGATCAATATTCTATGATCCAACATCCGAAATTTTTGAGTGGTATTGGTTCGATTATTGTTGCTTATAAGGAATATGATATTTATAATCCATCGATAGGATGGGTTCCATTTGGTTCTCTTTAGGATAATAAGTGACCTACTTAACTCAGTGGTTAGAGTATCGCTTTCATACGGCGGGAGTCATTGGTTCAAATCCAATAGTAGGTAGAACTTATTAGATACCGGAGTCAACGGTATCTAATAAGTTTTTTGTCCCACCCTTATTTTTATAGATTTTTTATTTATTTCATTTTTGAATTGCGTTGTATCTAAATTGGATTCTGCTTGATTGGATTATGTCGAGTGAATCCAATCAAAATAGGGTTTAGAAACAGAACCTCTTTTGATTATTTGAACGCACCAACTAGTTATGAAATTGCATTGACAGCCTCGACTCTTGTCCTAGCTCGTCGAAGAGCTAGATTTGCCTCAATTATTTGTCTC